GACTTCATTATTTTTATGGACCTAATTCATTGAAATTCCATCCAGTAAAACGGAAGAATTATAAATTTCCAAAATAATCGATAGGAATACCGCAAATAGAGCCATTGCGACCCCCATCAAAGGGGTCGTTCCCCAACCAGGAGCAACCTTCCCATATTCCGAATTCAATGGTTTCAATAAATTCCCTACATTAGTTTGTCTTGGACCAGATCTAGAACTCCCCTCAACGGTTTGTGTAGCCATAAATCCTATTGCATTGGTTGAGATCGGTTGACTTTGTATACCATTCCGTTGTAAATAAACGATCTTATCATAGATCCATTGTGGTCTTGCAATTTTATAATAATGGAAACAGCAACCCTAGTCGCCATCTTTATATCTGGTTTACTTGTCAGTTTTACCGGGTACGCCTTATATACCGCTTTTGGGCAACCCTCTCAACAACTAAGAGATCCATTCGAGGAACACGGGGACTAGTTGAAGTAAAGTAAGGAGCCTCCCATATGGGAGGCTCCTTACTTTACTTCAACTTAGATAATGTAAGATAATGAAAAAAAAAAACATTTTGCTTTTTTACTTTTTAGTTGGAACCCTAGGCGGCTCTCGAAAAAAGATAGCGAAAAAAATGATTCCTAGAGTCGAGACTAAGAGAAATGTATAAACCAATGCTTCCATAAATTCGATCGTGGTTTACAATTATAGCTTCCACACCTGTTCATTTGGGAGCATCTCCCAGATTAAGAAAGGACAAGAGTCAAGGAAAGGGGCGGTGATTCAAATCAAGATTTCTCTGGTATTCTATATCAAAAAAAAATCCAATCCAATGGAGGCGAAAGATACAAGAGACGTATTGTATCAGACTACCTGTCTCCTTGTAGTTGGATCTCCAAGTTTTTGGAATGCTCCAAACTCCACTTGAGCATCCAAATCTGGGTCAATACCAGCAAAAACATCTCTGAACAAGGTTCTAGCACCATGCCAAATGTGTCCGAAAAAGAAGAGCAAAGCAAACGAAGCATGTCCAAAAGTGAACCAACCCCTGGGACTGCTACGAAAAACACCATCGGATTTCAAAGTAGCACGATCTAATTCAAAAATTTCACCCAATTGAGCACGTCTAGCATATTTTTTCACAGTAGCAGGATCACTATAACTGACTCCATCGAGTTCGCCACCATAGAACTCAACCGTTACTCCTACTTGTTCAACACTATACTTTGATTCTGCCCTTCTAAAAGGAACATCGGCTCTTACAATCCCATCTCCGTCTACCAAAACGACTGGAAATGTTTCAAAAAAAGTAGGCATACGACGTACAAAAAGCTCACGCCCTTCTTTATCTCTAAAGATGGGATGTCCTAACCACCCCACAGCTATTCCATCCCCGTTGTCCATCGAACCCGCTCTAAACAATCCGCCCTTTGCTGGATTATTGCCAATGTAATCATAAAAAGCTAATTTTTCGGGAATTTTAGACCAAGCTTCTGATAAACTCTGATTTTCGGCTAGTCCGGCGCCAACCCTTCGATATATTTCTTGCTGGAAGTATCCTTGATCCCACTGATAACGAGTGGGACCAAATAATTCGATCGGGGTAGTTGCTGAGCCATACCACATAGTTCCAGCAACAACAAAAGCTGCAAAAAAGACAGCAGCGATACTACTGGAAAGGACAGTTTCAATATTACCCATACGCAATCCTTTGTATAGACGTTGGGGTGGACGTACACTAAGATGGAATAGGCCCGCTAATATGCCCAATGTACCTGCTGCAATATGATGAGAGGCTATTCCTCCCGGAACAAAAGGATCAAAACCCTCTACCCCCCACGCAGGATTTACAGATTGTACTTTTCCAGTTAGCCCATAAGGATCGGACACCCATATTCCAGGACCATACAAGCCTGTTACATGAAATGCACCAAACCCAAAGCAAGCTAACCCTGAAAGAAATAAATGAATTCCAAAGATCTTGGGTAAATCCAAAGAAGGTTTTCCTGTACGTTCATCACAGAATATTTCTAGATCCCAGTATACCCAATGCCAGATAGCTGCCAAGAAGCACAAACCGGAAAACACAATATGTGCCCCGGCCACACCTTCGTAACTCCAAATACCCGGATTCGTTATAGTCCCTCCTGTGATACTCCAACCGCCCCAGGAATTGGTTATTCCTAAACGAGTCATGAAGGGTATAACGAACATACCTTGTCTCCACATTGGATCAAGAACGGGGTCAGAGGGATCAAAAACGGCTAATTCGTATAGAGCCATTGAACCGGCCCAACCAGAAACGAGAGCTGTATGCATTATATGTACAGCAAGCAACCGACCGGGATCATTCAATACGACGGTATGAACACGATACCAAGGCAAACCCATGGAAATACCCCTTTATCAAAGAAAAATAGATACTATGTAACTTTATCGCATTGGAAAAGACTATGCTATGGACCTCTCCCTTTCAGTGGATTATTTCGGAGCAAGGGTTAATATTTATTTAATTCCATTTCGTTGGTATGGTAATAATGGAACAATTCTGTTCGTAGGAACAAAGATAAGCAGATCTATTCTATACCCGATAAGTACCAATACGCAATGGGGGGATTGGTCCCATTTTCTATGGGCGAAAGCCTAGATACTTGTTCATCGTTCGAACAGCCCGACCCATTCGTAATAATTTTCCTCGATTCATTTCGTCTTACTCTATGAACTTTCTAATCTAGGGATAAAATACGTCATTACGTTTTCACATCAAAGTAAAATGTCGGAACGAAACTCCTCTTTTTTGCAGTTTATGCCTGTTGGTGTTCCGAAAGTACCTTTTCTGATTCCTAAAGCTAAAGAGGCGAGTTGGGTTGACGTATACAACCGACTTTATCGACAAAGATTTCTTTTTTTAGGCCAAGAGATTGATAGGGTGATCTCAAACCAACTTGTTGGTCTCATAGTATTTCTCAATATAGAGAATAAGAAAAAAGAGATTTTTTTGTATCTAAATTGTCCCGGCGGATGGATACTACCCGGATTTGGCCTTGTTGGTACTATGCAAACTGTGAAGCCAGATGTAAATACAATATGCATCGGAGTTGCCGTTTCAATCGGATCTTTCATCCTGCTCGGAGGAACAGCTACCAAACGTCTAGCATTCGAGCACGCTAAGATAATGATGTACCAACCTTTTAGTTCCTTTTTTAAGTTAGCACCGAGAGATGGTCGATTAGAATTGAGCCTGCTTTTGGACGCCCACCAAAAAATTGTACGGGCTTATGTACGAAAAACGGGCCAAACCCCCTGGGCTGTATCCAGAGACCTGAAAAAGCCTTTTTTTATGACACCAGAAGAAGCGCAAAAATATGGAATTGTTGATGCTATAGCGGACGTCTGCACCCCCCACCCGATTCGGATGATTCTGACGAAAAAGTAAAACGGGATCCCCATCCCCTTGGTTTCAAAGAATAACCCAGCCAAAGAGAATCTAGGGAGTAAGTAAGAATATCACTTACTCCTAATGGTTCACATCGACAATAATAATCCTTGGACAGTTTTTTTGTGAAGAAAATGTATATCTAAATATGGGCCCTATCTAACTAAAGTCGGGGCAGGTTCTAATTGTTCATGTTGACTCTTTAGTAATAAGATCCGCAAAGCCCTATTTGGCTACTCCAGGAGCAACCGTGCATGGCCATTATGGGGAAATCCTTTACGAAGGAAATACATTAGTTACATTTCTATATGATGAAAAATCGAGATCTAGTGATATAACGCAGGGTCTTCCAAAAGTAGTCATAATAATAGTGCAAGTTACTTCGGGAACAAAAAGAAAGTCAAATCAAATTGGGTTATTTTATTCTCTCAATAAACAATAAAATGAAACAACTTGATCTAGTACTATCTTGTAGTATGTAGTAAACTCTACCAAACCCTTTATCCTATTCTACTTCACGATAGGCGGATAGCGGGAATCGAACCCGCGTCTTCTCCTTGGCAAAGAGAAATTTTACCATTCGACCATATCCGCATTTTTTTTACTGAGTACATCCCGTATAGGTCCGCGCATATATTATAAATATAAATAAAGAATATAAAGATAAAAGAATTCCTCTGGTTTCATTCGGAAAGGTAGGGGATAAGGCGAAAAAAAAGAATCGATCCTTCGAGTATTCCAAATCCCAACGTAAAAATGGGAGTCTTTACTATTTGAAATGAAATACAAATACTATGAAATACTATATTTCATTTCGGTAACTCTTGACTAAGGTTATATAGGGTCTATATAATATATATTATAGACCCTATATAAATATAACCTTAGTCTAGTATCACTTACCACACTAGTTGATGGGAATTACTTCGGAAACAAAAAGATGTTCATGGACGTTGATAAGATCCTTCCATTTAGCAGCACCTTAGGATGGCATAGCCTTAAAGTTAATGGCGGGGTTCGAGGAAAGGCTTACGGTGGATACCCAGTTATCTATTATCATACAAAGAATAAAAAAGTAGAATAGAATAAAAAAAGAAATCATCGACAATCGCATTTTGTTCGATTGAGAAGGTGTGCCACCTTCTTACTACTTCCCCATCTAGGATTCGACTTATCATTAAAAAAAAAAGGAGGCAAAAAAATGACTTTCATAGTCAATGGCCCAGTTAGTCCAGATCCGGAAAATGGGTTTCAAGATTTTTACCATTTCATGAAATGGTTAATGCTCTGTTTACGGTCAGCGGCGGTCGTAAACAAAGCGGACCCGGAGTTCCGGTACAAACGGTCTTACAGAGAGCTTTTATTAACGATATGTCAAACCATTTCCACGTATCTAAATACTTGGAAACAGAATGGGACTTTGGAATACCATTCAGACAACTCTTGGGATGAAGAGTCCGCCGAATTGGATCCGAATCCCCTTCAAGATTTTCCATATTTCGTTAAATGGTTAACGAAATATTTACAAGACGTGACTACAGTGCCTATCTTAAACGAAGACGACCCGGAGCTCTGGAACAGAGAATGGCCTGACATACTGTTTTTTATCTGTGAAACCATTGAAAATTATCTGGGGACTTATACTTGGGGAACTCCGAAATCCCATTTGGACGACTCTTCGGATGAAGAGTCCGTCGACTGAGATACGGATCCCTTTGGTTTCGAAGTATAAGAATACCCCAACTCAGACAAATAGAATCTATGGAGTAAGTGATATTCTTACTTACTCCATAGATTCTCTTTTGGAATGGTTTCTCTTTTAGAAAATCTACTAAGATCGCACACACTCCGATTTAACAAAAATGATTACCCATGGAATGGCTATTTATCTATTCCAAATTCTTGTATTTTCATTCAAATAGGGGGAAGTCTCCATGGAAAGACGGCGGTTCAATTGGATGTTGTCTAAGGAGGAATTAGAACACGGGCGTGGGCTAAGTAAATCGCTAGAAGGTATTGGCCCCATTGGAATTGGAAATACCAATGGGGTTGATAGTGACAGCTCTAATAATGTTGATCATTTATTCGGCGTCAGCGACATTCGGAATTTGATCTCTGATGTTTTAGTTAGGGATAATAGTAATGGTGAAAATTATTCCATATATTTTGATATTGAAAATATGATTTTTGAAATTGAAGATGATCGTTCTTTTCTGAATGAACTGAAAAGTTTTTTTTCTAGTTATCTGAATGATGGGTCTAAGAGCGACAATCACTACTATGATCGTTACATGTATGATACTCAATCTAGTTGGAATAATCACATTACTAGTTGCATTACGAATTATCTTCGTTCTGAAATCCATATTGATAGTTACTTTTATAGTTCCATTTGTATTTATAGTTCCATTTGTAATGAAAGTGTAAATAGTATTGGAAGTGATTTCGATATGACAAATGGAAGCGATGATGATCGTGACGATCTCGATATGACAAATGGAAGTGATTTCGATATCACAAACGGAAGTGATTTCGATATCACAAACGGAAGTGATAATGATATGACAAATGGAAGTCCTTTCTACAAGCGTTTCTGGGTTCTATGCGAAGATTGTAATGAATTAAATTATAAGAGATTTTTGAGGTTAAAACTTAATGTTTGTGAACATTGTGAATTTCATTTGAAAATGCACAGTTCAGAAAGAATCGAACTTTTGATGGATCCAGGCACTTGGGATGCTATGGATGAGGGCTTGGCTTCCGTAGATCCCATTGAATTTCATTCGGAGGAGGACCCTTATAAAGATCGTATTGATTCTTATCAAAAAAATACGGGGTTAACTGAGGCTGTTCAAACAGGCGTAGGTCAACTAAACGGTATTTCCATAGCAATTGGGATTATGGATTTTCAGTTTATGGGGGGCAGTATGGGATCCGTAGTAGGCGAGAAAATCACCCGTTTGATCGAATATGCTACTAATAGATCTCTGCCTCTTATTATAGTGTGTGCTTCCGGAGGAGCGCGCATGCAAGAAGGAAGTTTGAGCTTGATGCAAATGGCTAAAATATCTTCAGCTTCATATAATTATCAATCAAATAAAAAGTTATTCTACGTATCAATCCTTACATCTCCTACAACCGGTGGAGTGACCGCCAGTTTTGGTATGTTAGGAGATATCATTATTGCCGAACCTAATGCCTACATTGCATTTGCGGGTAAAAGAGTAATTGAACAAACATTAAATAAGGAAGTACCGGAGGGTTCACAAGAAGCTGAGTATTTATTCGATAAGGGCTTATTCGACCCAATCGTACCACGTAATCCTTTAAAAGGTGTTCTGGGTGAGTTATTTCAACTTCACGGTTTCTTTCCCTTGAATCAAAATTCAATTGAAATCAAGTAGTTAATTCAGTTAGTTTCTTTTTTTTACTTTGTTTGATTACTAGAAACTAAATACTTGTATTGAATAATTCAAATGTAGAAAATAGAGAAAAGGAATAGGAATTTTGCATTTTTGCTTTTCTATACTAGAATTCCCCGATAACTTAACTTCTATTTTTTATTTACTCGGAATCCCTGTTGGGTCGGATTCTAACGAATCCTTTGATAACTTGTAAGAAACTTTTTTGGTCTTAACTTTATTTAGAATTAGAAGATAAGTATAAGCCGAACGATAATAATATAATAAATATATAAGGGTGAATAGGTACGCTTATTTAGTTCTACCTTTCTTGTACCTATATCTATTATTATATACTGAGAATAGATATACTTATCATAAGATATCTTTATAACAGGTACAAATATTAAATCGAGGTATCCATTCTATTCTATGACAACTTTCAACTTACCCGCTTTTTTTGTGCCTTTAGTAGGTCTAGTATTTCCGGCCATTGCAATGGCTTCTCTATTTCTTCATGTTCAAAAAAACAAGATTGCCTAGATTTGATGGGACCCAATCTCATCCATCCATTTTGTTTTTCAAGACCTGTACTTGGATCATAATACCGATATCTATACCTATTTAGTTAGTGGAATAGGGTACAACGTGTGTCTTCTTCCGAACACAAATGAAAGAGCTGTTATGCACGCGAAAACATGACATCATATAGATAAATGCATTCGATCCATTTTTAAATGGGTCAGCAGATGTATGAAATGGAAAGTAAAGGTATCTATATGTAGGTAGATATCCATAGTGGGATCATAGGAAGGGGCTCTTTTTTTTATATCTAACGGATTCGATGAATTACTCCTAATGGTTCACATCATAATAATAGTTCTAGTTGATGGGAGTTACTTCGGGAACAAAAAGAAAGTCAAATGCATTTGGGTTATTCTCTCAATTCCAATAAAATGAAACAACTGGATCTAGTATGAACTGGCGATCAGAACGTATATGGATAGAACTTATAACGGGGTCTCGAAAAACAAGCAATTTCTGTTGGGCCTGTATCCTTTTTTTAGGTTCACTAGGATTCTTATTGGTTGGAACTTCTAGTTACCTTGGTAGGAATCTGATAGCCTTATTTCCTTCTCAGCAAATCCTTTTTTTTCCACAAGGGATCGTGATGTCTTTCTATGGAATCGCGGGTCTGTTCATTAGCTCCTATTTGTGGTGTACAATTTCGTGGAATGTAGGGAGTGGTTATGATAGATTCGATCGAAAAAAAGGAATAGTGTGTATTTTCCGCTGGGGATTCCCTGGAAGAAATCGTCGAATCCTACTTCAATTCCTTATGAAAGATATTCAGTCGATTAGAATAGAGGTTAAAGAAGGCATTTATCCTCGGCGTGTACTTTATATGGAAATCAGAGGTCGGGGTGCCGTTCCCTTGACTCGTACTGATGAGAATTTGACTCCAAGAGAAATTGAACAAAAAGCTGCAGAATTGGCCTATTTTTTGCGCGTACCAATTGAAGTATTTTGAAATGAATTGAAGAATGAATGCTTTTGCGGCATTGAGTAAGGAACTCGTTAATTCGATTTCTATTTGTTGTTATAGAACAACTTCCGTTTTTTTAGAGCGCTCATTCGAGCAAAAGCAGACGCATATGGAACAACCAGAAAACAAAGTGAAGTTGTTTTTGTCCACCAAAATACTTTTTTCATACTAGTAACACTAAGTGAAGTATGGATTCCTCACATATATTATATCCGAACATATAGAATTAGAATTCCTCTTTTTTGGCCCAATATTTTGGAATGGATATGTTAGATATAGATGGATCATATCTTGTATATAATGGAATTCTGTTTTGTCAATCGATGTTTCTTTGTTATCTTTTATTTTCCTTTTTAAGGAGCAAAAAAAAGATATTAGATCGTTTATAACTATAACCATTCTATGCCTCTTATTTTATTTCTCTCTTTTTTTGCTACTCCTTTTTTATTTCATCATAGCAATATTTTTCCGAAATTTCCCTCCGCGATTCCAAGGCTATGGGTAGCCAGCGAAATTTTTCCAAATAATGGATCTAAGGGGTTTCTTTGGCCCCGAAAAAAAAAATATGAATTTCTTGAAATGATTCGTTCGGGCATTCATCGAAAAGAGGATGGAATTGGTTCGAATGAAGAAATAAGAAAAAAAAAAGATTGTTTCCAGATCCAAGAACTAACCAATGAATTAAAAAAGGGGGGGTCGGTCTATGGATTCAATACCTTGTTATAGAACTCATGTTTCATGGAAATAGCGTATTGGGTAGAGTCGAGTAATGAGGCGATTTCATTAACAATTCACAAATAAAAAATGCCAAAAAAGAAAGCATTCAACCCCCTTTTCTATCTTACTATGGTTTTTTTGCCCTGGTGGATTTCTCTCTTATTTAATAAAAGTATGGAATCCTTGGTTACTAATTGGTGGAATGCCGGGAAATCTGAAGTTTTTTTGAATAATATTCAAGAAAGGGGCGTTATAGAAAAATTCATAGAATTCGAGGAACTATTCCTTTTGGACGAAATGATAAAGGAGTACCCGGATACACATATACAAAAGCTAGGGATACACGAAGAAACAATACAATTGGTCAAGATGTACAACGAGGGTCATATCCATACCATTTTAGACTTTTCGACAAATCTAATAAGTTTCGCTATTCTATGCGGTTATTATATTCTGGGTAATGAAGAACTCATTATTCTTAATTCTTGGGTTCGGGAATTTATCCATAACTTAAGCGACACAATAAAAGCTTTTTCTATTCTTTTATTAACGGATTTATGTATCGGATTCCACTCGCCTCACGGTTGGGAACTACTGATTGGTTCTGTCTACAAGGATTTTGGATTTGATCATAATAATCAAATTATATCCGGCCTTGTTTCCACCTTTCCAGTCATTCTAGATACCATTTTTAAATATTGGATCTTCCGTTATTTAAATCGTGTATCTCCGTCACTTGTAGTGATTTATCATTCAATGAATGACTAAAGAATGATTCCATGATAGGAATCTAATCATTATGTTTCTATACTACCCATCCAGGGAATTCCTCCTGGATTCCGGTAAAATAGCAGAATCGTGGATAGGGAACTCTACTAGCAACCTACCCCATTTATTGTAGAAATTTTC